TTTATGAATGTTGTATTAATGAACGCGGTAATCTATATCGGCGCGTTCTCGCCTCGTTTATTGCCCTCTTGTGCTGTCCTGTCGTGTCGTCAATTGACAGTATGACTTAGGGCTCAATATAATTTGAGCGACAAAAAAAATCATATTTAGGTAAACCACCTTGAATCTACTGCAGAGTGGTAGATCTTGGATCCAAGGTATAACCCTTTGTGACTGAGAGATATAAAGACGAAAAAGACCAATGAAATCAAGTTTCAAGGTTGTATTTAATGGTAAAGTTTGATTCCCATTAAACCCCCGAATATTTTATGTGTCTCCTTTTGGTGGCTCTCAGCCTCAGTTATATTAAGTTATATTATATTATGATGGCCACAGGGCCGCCCCTATGGTCCAGTGGTTAAGACATCTCTCTTTCACGGAGAAAACGAGGGTTCAAGTCCCTCTGGGGGTATACAAGACTATAGGAGCGGGATTTCCTATCAAGTGATCTATATTTGTCAAGTCCTTCTATTAGTCTACTTAGTGGGACTTTCTATTTTATATCAAGTGATATATATTTGTAAAGTCTGCCTGGGAAACGAAAGGAAGTGGCTTATGGAACGTCTAAAATAAATTAGACGCTGGGTCGATGCCCGAGTGGTTAAAGGGGACGGACTGTAAATTCGTTGACAAGATGTCTACGCTGGTTCAAATCCAGCTCGGCCCAACAATTCGCCAATCTACTTGATAGAACCCTTAAGAAATACCTGACCTGATACAAGAGAATAAAAAAGAATCCAAATTTTCTGCAAGATCTCTTCTTATTTCCCTGGGATTGTAGTTCAATAGGCTAGAGCACCGCCCTGTCAAGGCGGACGTTGCGGGTTCGAGCCCCGTCAGTCCCGACGTATCTAATCCAATAAGTACATTAATTCGCCTCTCCATTTTCTGTCAAAGAAGGGACAGAGAGCAATTGAATTCCGAAGGGGTTTCCCCTCTTTTTTTTCAGGATTCTATCGAAGAAAGAACAAAACCTAAACTAAAATGAAAAGAACTAAAATAGTGAAGTTGATAAAATATTCCATCTTTTCTCCCGCGACTAATATTTCTCATACTTCTTTTTCTTCCAAAGAAAATTGGATCATTAAAATTTAGAACCTAATTCCTCTCTTGTTCCACTTCGCTTGTATTGTTTGTTGGGGTTTTGTAGTTAATGGAAACGGACGGGTGGTTAGATGATACTTCAGTTGATGGTTCTACAAGGAAGACCTAAGGTAGGTTATAGAAAACAAAGAACATAAAAAAAAGGATAAATAAATGAATTTTTGATTGGTCCGGGAATCCAATCTTGGATTCGATATGGATAAAGGATCTTCGTATGTTATACTATTCAATTCTCGACGACGAATTAATTTAATAGCTCAGATATTTTTATTCATGATATTGATCCGATTCAAAATCATCGATAGTTAATAGTTAATGTATTCATTGAATTGACAGGCGAAAAATTTATCATCTCTATGGGATTAAATCCCGAGTTATTGTGAAATAAAAAAACGATGAGATTATGGAAGTAAATATTCTTGCATTTATTGCTACTGCACTGTTCATTTTAGTTCCTACTGCTTTTCTACTTATAATTTACGTAAAAACAGAAAGTCAAAATAATTAATTACTTTAAATGAAACTTGACTTCTGAATTATTCTCAATAGTTGAAGAAATCAAAAGAAAAGTATTCTATTTTTGCGTCTTAGATGAAATCCACGGGCTATAGTCGGCGGTATTCTATGAGATCCGAGAGTATGGTAAGTAAGAAATAAATTTCTTACTTACCATACTCTCTATTAGTGTTATAGTAGTATATAAAGTTATACTTGACTTTCTAATAAACTTGGTATACTATATTAGCTTCTATCTTCAATATATGTAGTTATTATTATTATTATCCATATATAGAATTGACGTAGGACCCAATTCTATTTCTTTGATCTATCTATTTATTCCGATTCCGATGAATCTCAAATAATTAGTCTTTATAGACTACATTTCTCCACTAGAATCCAATCCAATGGAATTTAGAAATGAAGATATTTTTATTTGAAATTTTTTCAATTTAAATAAAAAATGCGTTGCAGAACGATCTATAAAACAGTTTCATTCCTCAACTAAAGTAGGAGTGCTTCTAAAGTCCACTTCTTCCCCATACTACGAGTGAAAGGGAAAATGTAAAGACTACCATTAAAGCAGCCCAAGCGAGACTTACTATATCCATGTGAATTATGTCCCTTATCTCTATGATAGAATTATTCCATTATTGCTCACTAATAATAGTAGAATGAATGGTCCAGAGTCAAAAAAGGATTCTGGCAGAACACTATTGATGAACGAAAAAAAATCCATTTCAAAAATTCCTATATGATTTCTAATGATTTCTAATCGGGAAAGAATAAACACAAGTAAAATACACAATGACATTACAAAGGAATGTTAGTAATGGAATCCATTAATCAAATACGAGGGCCCCTTCTTTTTTTTTTTTCGTGCCCTTGAAAGTCAAAATAGATCAATTGCTAGATCATAGATCAATTGCTTTGCTATTCGTCTATATATATGTAGATTACAGTATAGAAAGCACTTTCCCCAACTAGTAGTTGAATTATCCCGGCTATACAATGTAATTCAAGACCCAATCAGTAGACATTACATTAGCAGTAGAAGAGAATCGGGAAGTCTTGCTTCGACCATTATTTCTAATTTTTCCATTAGAATCTTTCTTTGATTTGAATTTTAGATTCAAAGATTTCCAATCTTTTTTTTTTTACAAAATTCCCAGAACAGAATAAAACAGCACAACAGAATAAGAAATTTCAATTCGTTTGTTGATGAGGCGGCACCCGGATTTGAACTGGGGAAAAAGGATTTGCAGTCCCCCGCCTTACCACTCGGCCATGCCGCCAAAACGATACACAATAGGAGAAAAAATTCCCCCCCTTTTTTTACTAGACTTTAGTTTATTGTACTTGCATATTGCATCCATTTTTTAATCCTTTTTCTAAATTTAGAAAAATTAGAAAAGAAACCTTTTATTGCCCTTTTGATTGTATTTGATCTACGCCTTCGATTGATTGTATAGTATCTCAAAACACACAATGCCGAAAAACTTCCACGGACTTTTGAAAAATAAAATGTGGATTTTTACTCAAAAAAGTCAAAATTTATGACAAAGGGGAACCATTAACTATTCCTTGACTAATAATTCGTGAATGATTCTGGGATTTGAATCTAAAATTTGGTTTGCCTGATGACATAAGAAAATACAAATTTATACATACTTAATTGATTGATTCTTTTGAATCAAAAATCCTTCTCAATTTCCATTATAACAAAAATTATAAGTATATGTAAACCCCAGAACGGAAATTGTTACACAGATACAAAATTTGCTATTTAGAGTCTGTTGCCTATAAATAAAGTGAATTCGTTGGAAGAAAAAAAGGGCCCGGCTGGGTATTGACCGGGCCAGGCCCAAAAGGCACTTCGAACAAAATAAAAGCAATAAGGTCTTCTTTATTTATCTTTCTATTTGGATCTTTCGAGCATCTAAATGGAATTGCTAATTATATAATAACGATAAAGAATGTGAAAGAAATACTTTCTTTAATCCTTACTTGATGTGTACTGTAACATAGTAATTATCTTTTTCGATTGGGAGAGATGGCTGAGTGGACGAAAGCGGCGGATTGCTAATCCGTTGTACGAGTTATTCGTACCGAGGGTTCGAATCCCTCTCTTTCCGTTTCCGTTGATGACTTTTTATTTTTTTCTTTAAAATTTTGCAAACCCCTTATTTATTTTTTTACTAGTTAAATGTGTGGAATAGCTAAAATAAAATCTTAAGAAAATTGTAAAATCAAGCAAGAAAAACAAAATTTTTATTTTATTCTTCACGTCCAGGATTACGTCCTGGATCATTGGATAGGAATCCAAAGATGAAGAGAGAAACAAAGAATATTACTACTGTGTAAACGAAAAGTTTGAGAGTAAGCATTACACAACCTCCAAGATCATTTTTTGAAAAAGAAAAACGAGAAAAGATAATAGATCCTCCATTTTTATATCACATATCCTATTTTGACACCAAGAAATGAATTCTAAAAATAGAAAAAAATGTTCAGAAATTCAAATGAAGTTGAAATTTGTAATAAGAGTCTTTGATTACCACAAATCACTTTCATACCCACAATTAGATATTGTAAGGGACCCTAATCTAATAGGGTATTTCGCCGGAAAAAGGATTAAAATTGGGAAATAGGACGAGCCTGATTTCTCGCGGCTATTCGAAATTTCAATGTTTGAATTGAAGGTTCATACTGTCAGACTTATTTGATCTTATCATCATAAATTGTTATAATTTTTCTCGAATAAATAATGATAATGAATTTTCTAGGATAGTGTTAAAATCTTATCGAAAACTTACAGCAGCTTGCCAAACAAAGGCTAAAAGAAAAAAGAACAGAGGTATGACTGGCATAACATCTACGATTGGATTCAAAAAAGCATAGGCTTCGGGCAATTTGGCGAAGAAAAGACTACTCGGATAAAGGGCAGAATTAAGACAGATCAAACTAAAGATATTAAGCATAACAGACATTTTTTTCGTCGAGATAATTGCATTTTGATTGAGTTATTGATATAAGGAAAAATGAAGAAAGTAGGGTAGACAAAAAAATCCTTCTTTTTCCGCTCAATCAAAAATCCTCCAATTCTCAAAGGAGAATAGAAGAAATCATACTTTCATACAATATCTTAATTGAATTATATGTAATGATCAATAAATCCAATTGAATTATTATAGATATACACATTCCAAAATCCTAACACGAATCTATAATAGATTCTATAAAGAATAAAGATTTTCTCTAGATATTTGGACTGGAATTGACGAACACTTAATACCAATATTATTCTTTATTATTATTATAGTGTGCAATAAAAAAAGGAAATGGGGCGTAGCCAAGCGGTAAGGCAACGGGTTTTGGTCCCGCTATTCGGAGGTTCGAATCCTTCCGTCCCAGAGCATATCCATCCATTGTATCCTAATACTTCTTTTTTGTTCAACAAGGTTCTGTTTCAAGGTCTAATATTGGAATAGAATATTATTTCTCTTTTATTTTATATTTTTTCACAACACAAACTGAACTAAATCGAGTTCAAAATCCTTTTGTGACCCAGATAAAGATAAGATGGGGCATAGAGCATAGTTGCAGAAAGATTACTTAACCTCAGGTTAAACAAAATATGAAAAGAAAATACATATAAAACGAGGAAGTGCTTAGCCTATAGGTATGTATTGTTATCCTATTTCAGTGACAATAGTCTTTTTATTTTTGTGAAAAAGAAATTGCATCCCTAAAATAGTAAAATTGAAATATTTAACAATGAGATTTCTTTTTTTTGTTCAATGTATTTAGCTTATTTAGTTTATTTACTTTACATCATTTCATTGACAATTCTATTCGAAAAAAAAAAGCAAAGATTTCTCTTTCTTATTCTTATGATGATGATAAGAAAATAAAAAAAGGGAGTCTTTACTATAAAACTTTACTCAAATAATGATGTAGATAGAAAGTAGGAAACTTTTTCAAATATCAAGTATCAAGATTTCTAATTTGGAATCATTCCTTATAGGTTCCATCTTTGGGAAGTTGAAAATGGGTCAGTCTATCTTATTGAGTCACTTCAAGAAGCAGAGTCAAATAGAATTTCCTTATTCGTGTGATGCTAGTTATGTTATTTCTATATTTTATTTTGATTTGATTTCTGTCTATTTCTCTTAGATAGATATTAGATATTTTTTTGCGAGATATATTTATAGAAAATTAGAAAAATGTTCATAAAAATAAAAATGTTCCATTCATACAAAAAAAGCCGAGGTCTTGCTAATTTTTCTGAAGAAAAATATTTATTATATTATCTATAAAAATAAATTATTATCTATGTAGAAAATAAGAAATATAAATGACTTTGTCTCTGTACTGATTGAACCAATGACTATTCATGATTCCATAATTGAATCAATTCCATACTGATTCCAAATTCGAGGAATGTTATGGTAAAACTTCGTTTAAAACGATGTGGTAGAAAGCAACGTGCGACTTGAAGGACACGATCCCGTGTGGATTCTTATCCACCATTTTATATTAGGAATGAAGGTGCTCTTGGCTCGACGTCATTTGTTCTATTCTACTATAACTCTTCTTTTTTTTATTGGGTTATAATGTAAATAGTTCATGATGGAGCTCGAGTAGAAAGTATTGATTAATTTCTCAGGGGCAACGATCTAGGGTTAATGCCAATTAATAAATTGGAACAACTTCGTAAGTATATCTTCTATAATTAATATAGATAATAGAAATCAAAAGGATCCGATTCGAGCAAAATTGAAAAAAAAAATTGTTGGAACGGCTAAACCTTTTTCAATCCACAGTGTATCACGCACGAATCCACCGTTGGTATGATTCTTTGATAGAAAGAAATCACAAAAGGGGTATGTTGCTACCATTTTGAAAGGATTAAGAAGCACCGAAGTAATGTCTAAACCCAATGATTTAAAACAAAGATAAAGGATCCCAGAACAAGGAAACACCACTTTAATTGTCTCACGGATCCGAATAAAGAATCCAAATATATTTTAAACGAGACAAAAAGGGTGGGTTAAAGACCACTCAATAAAAAAAATAGATTCAAAATTAAAGAAAAATCTTTCAAATTTTTGAATTATTGAACTTGAGTTATGAGTACAAATGATTTTTTTTTCAGGAAGGAAGCGAAATAAAAAAGACTATACTATGACTATGAGTTTAATTATAGAATAATTTATTTTATATGGATTCCTTTCCTATTTATTATAATTTTATCCATAGACAAAACTTCGAATCATTTTTTCTCGAGCCGTACGAGGATAAAACTTCCTATACGGTTCTAGGGGGGGGTTCTTTTTCATCTACATCTATCCCGATGAGCCGTCTATCGAATCGTTGCAATTGATGTTCGATCCCGAAGAGAAGGAAGAGATCTTCGGAAAGTGGGTTTTTATGATCCGATCAAGAATCAAACTTATTTAAACGTTCCCGCAATTCTCTATTTCCTTGAAAAAGGTGCTCAGCCTACAGAAACTGTTCAGGATATTTTAAAAAAGGCAGAGGTTTTTAAGGAACTTGGCTCTAATCAAAACAAATTCAATTAAATTAAGGAAATAAAAACTAAGGGTAGGATAGTGATTTCTATATCATTTTGGATATCTTTTCTATACTTTGTTTTTTTATTTCCTTCTTTTCTTGCTCTATTCGTATCTATTTATCATATCATTGATAATTGATAATAATAATTTTCTAAGGAAAACCTTATTTTATTTATCCTCACAAAATAGCAAATTCCTGCAATTGGGCGGTTTTCATTCGAACTCTAATACCAAGTAAGAAACAAGGACTCGAAGTTATTCTATATAGATTCACTACACT